AAAACTTTATTTGTCTTTACATTTTATCCAACCATAAAAAACTACAACTATGTAGTATAACACTATACAGTAATAAAACAGTAATAAAAAAAATTACAGTCTTCTTTTTTATGTTTAAGAATAAACTCAGCAATTCTATAAGGTTGAATAAAAATTTCCATCAAAACTCCTTTGATATAATTGCTATGCTTAGTGTGTGACTCGTTGGTTTAGGATTCGATTAGATTAAGATAAACAAAAAAAAAAGAACTTACCTAACTTATCTATAAGAACAACTAATAACTATAGCATTACTAAATAACCTAAGCAACTCATTGCTTCGCATTATCTGGATCCAAAAAAATCAGTCAAGATATGATAGACGCATCATATCATTGTAGCAACTGAAATTTTTTTACAAAAAAAAGAATAAAAAAAAATATGATTATAAGTTATGAAAGGTAATCGAAAAGTATGCGGATAAATGGAAGGATGAAAGAAAGAGAGAAAAATTGAATATTAATGATATATGATTCCAATTTGGAAAGTCTATGAGGTCACTGTAAGAAAAGCAATGTAATAAAGCATCAATACAGATTCATTCATAATAATTAGATAAATCTGTTCCAAAAACAAAAAATTAAGAGCCTTGAGCCAATAAAAACTGAGAAAATTGACTCAAAAACAAATTAAAAAATGAAATTCAAAATTTCATATAAGAGCTCCATTGTAGAATTCGGGCCTAATGATTAATGAAGAAGCGATGGGAACGACGGAACCCATGAATATAGAGGATTCTATTCAAAAACAAATCTTAGTAATTCATTGGACAGGATGGCGGAATAAACCAGAAACTTTATTATCTATTCTGATTTTTATTCTGAGACCTCGTGGGATAAACATCAAACTTAAATAGATGTTGAAAGAGTAAATATTCGCCGGCGAAAATGTGTTTTTTTTTTTTCAAATAAAAAAAAAGTAATAAAATACGAAAAAAAAAAAATTAAAAAGATAAAAGAAAATAAGGATTTGTTAGAATATTCTAACTATAACAAAAACGACATTCGAGATGATGTGATGATATTATGTTATTTTTAAATAAATAGAATTCATCTTGGATTACATTTAGAAAAAGACATACACAAATTTAGAAGAAATCGGATGAAATTTCAAAAAATACCATGATTAATAGAATTACTCATTAACTACATCTATATCTTAATACAAGCTTTTATTCGCGAGGAGCTGGATGAGAAGAAACTCTCACGTTCAGTTCTGTAGTAGAGATGGAATTTCTAATTTAGAAAAAACCCATCAACTATAACCCAAAAAGAACCAGATTTCGTAAACAACATCGAGGAAGACTAAAAGGAATATCTTCTCGTGGGAATCGTATTTGTTTTGGCAGATATGCTCTTCAAACACTTGAACCCGCTTGGATCACATCTAGACAAATAGAAGCGGGGCGACGAGCAATGTCACGAAATGTACGACGTGGTGGAAAAATTTGGGTACGTATATTTCCAGACAAACCAGTTACAGTAAGACCCGCGGAAACGCGTATGGGTTCTGGGAAAGGATCCCCTGAGTATTGGGTAGCTGTGGTTAAACCGGGTAAAATCCTTTATGAAATGGGTGGTGTACCCGAAAATATAGCCAGAAAAGCTATTTCAATAGCGGCATCAAAAATGCCTATAAAAACCCAATTCATTATTTCTGAATAGGAATATAGAATGAAAAAGCTAAATAACATTTAAGGATAAAAAGATTATCGGTTTTCTTTTTTTGACAAACAATATTTTTTTACTTTGTCCTTTGCATTAAAAGAAGAGATACAAAAAAATGATATGATTCAACCACAAACCTATTTGAATGTAGCAGACAACAGCGGGGCTCGAGAATTGATGTGTATTCGAATAATAGGAGCTAGTAATCGCCGATATGCTCATATTGGTGACGTTATTGTTGCTGTAATCAAGGAAGCAATACCAAACACTCCTCTAGAAAGATCAGAAGTGATCAGAGCTGTAATTGTACGTACTTGTAAAGAACTCAAACGTAACAATGGGACGATAATACGATATGATGACAATGCCGCAGTTGTCATTGATCAAGAAGGAAATCCAAAAGGAACTCGAGTTTTTGGGGCGATCCCACGGGAATTGAGACAATTAAACTTTACTAAAATAGTTTCATTAGCTCCTGAGGTATTATAAGACCTAATAGGATTAAATTAAAATTAATTAATAGATTGTGTATCACGCATATACCCTTAATAATAAAATATTAATAATTTCATTGATATATTAATATATAATTCGTCATAAATAAAAGAAAAAGAACATGTTGATTATATTAAAATTATAGAACAATAAGGAATTTTAACTTATCATGGGGAAAGACACTATTGCTGATATAATAACCTCTATACGAAATGCTGACATGAATAGAAAAGGAACGGTTCGGATAAGATCGACTAACATCACCGAAAGCATTGTTAAAATACTTTTACGAGAGGGTTTTATCGAAAACGTAAGGAAACATCGCGAAAACAACCAATATTTTTTGATTTTAACCCTAAGACATAAACGAAATAAGAAAGAATCCTATAAAACGATTTTAAATTTAAAGAGAATAAGTCGGCCTGGTCTACGAATCTATTCTAACTCTCAACGAATTCCACGAATTTTAGGCGGAATAGGAATTGTAATCCTTTCGACTTCTCAAGGTATAATGACAGACCGAGAAGCTCGACGAAAAAGAATCGGCGGAGAAATTTTGTGTTATATATGGTAATTCTTCTAATATAAAACTTGGATATCCGGAACTTACGATTTGTGAAAAAAGGGGGGTTGTGTAATACCACCCCTGCTAAAAAGGTCCGGATGTTTTACCTCGAATGAAATGAAAGAAAAAACGGAATTAATGAAAGTTTTCTTTCTGACTCACTTCCGAGTGGTTAGATACTAAAGATTTGTTTGATTTTAAGTCATGCTTCTGAAAGGATTCGACATATTTTTCTATAGGTATACATATAGGAGAAAATATGAAAAATTTTAGTAAGTTCTTAGGTATAAGTTAATCAGGGGACTGTCATTTTCTAGACTCCATACCAAGGATTCAAATGAGTGAGTGTTTTTTCAATTTCAACATTCCTTTCACGAAGATACAATTAAAGATTGAAAAATATCAAGAAACCTTTTTTTCGTCCAACAATAAATATATTCACAGAATTAAGGAATAACAACTATGAAAATAAGGGCTTCCGTTCGTAAAATTTGTGAAAAGTGTCGACTAATCCGTAGGAGGGGGCGAATTATAGTAATTTGTTCCAACCCGAGGCATAAACAAAGACAAGGATAATCTTACTAAAAAAAATAATGTAAAGAGTACTTCCAGGGAGCTGGCAAAAAAAAAAGGTCTGTTTTGACATGAAATGGATATATCCATATATTTCTTGTGAAATGAAACAATATGGCAAAACCTATATTAAGAATTGGTTCACGTAAAAATACACGTAGTGGTTCACGTAAAAATGTACGTAGAATACCAAAGGGAGTTATTCATGTTCAAGCAAGTTTCAACAATACCATTGTGACCGTTACAGATGTACGGGGTCGGGTGATTTCTTGGTCCTCCGCAGGTACTTGTGGATTCAGGGGTACAAGAAGAGGAACACCTTTTGCTGCCCAAACCGCAGCAGGAAATGCTATTCGAGCAGTAGTGGATCAAGGTATGCAACGAGCTGAAGTAAGGATAAAAGGCCCTGGACTCGGAAGAGATGCAGCATTACGAGCTATTCGTAGAAGCGGTATACTTTTAAGTTTTGTACGAGATGTAACCCCTATGCCACATAATGGTTGTAGACCCCCTAAAAAAAGACGTGTATAGAACTAAGGCTGAAAGGGTTTCAAGAGAAATAAACGATTCAATGATCTGATCAAATAAAATTACTATGGTTCGAGAGAAAGTCAAAGTATCTACTCGGACACTACAGTGGAAGTGTGTTGAATCACGAAGAGACAGTAAGCGTCTTTATTATGGACGCTTTATTCTGTCTCCACTTATGAAAGGTCAAGCCGACACAATAGGCATTGCGATGCGAAGAGCTTTACTTGGCGAAATAGAAGGAACATGTATTACACGTGCAAAATCTGAGAACATACCACATGACTATTCTAACATAGTAGGTATTCAAGAATCAGTACATGAAATTTTAATGAATTTGAACGAGATTGTATTAAGAAGTAATCTATATGGAACTCGCAACGCGCTGATTTGTGTCCAAGGTCCCGGATATATAACTGCTCAAGACATAATTTTACCGCCCTCTGTGGAAATCATTGATAATACACAGCATATAGCTACCTTAACGGAACCAATAGATTTGTGTATTGGATTAAAAATCGAGAGGAACCGCGGATATAGTCTAAAAATGTCAAATAACTTTGAAGACAGAAGTTATCCTATAGATGCTGTATTCATGCCTGTTCAAAACGCGAATCATAGTATTCATTCTTATGGGAATGGGAATGAAAAACAAGAGATTCTTTTTCTAGAAATATGGACAAATGGAAGTTTAACTCCTAAAGAAGCACTTCATGAAGCCTCCCGGAATTTGATTAATTTATTTATTCCTTTTCTACATGTAGAAGAAGAAACGTTCTATTTAGAGAACAATCAACATCAAGTTACTTTACCCCTTTTTCCTTTTCATAATAGATTAGTTAACCTAAGAAAAAAAAAAAAAGAACTAGCATTTCAATATATTTTTATTGACCAATTAGAATTGCCTCCCAGAATTTATAATTGTCTCAAAAAGTCCAATATACATACATTATTGGACCTTTTGAATAACAGTCAAGAAGACCTTATCAAAATTGAACATTTTCACATAGAAGATGTAAAAAAGATATTAGACATTCTAGAAAAAAAATAGAAAAAGCATTTCAAAAAAATTTATTTAAAAGTGAATTTGAAATTGAAATGGATTTTAAACCTTCAACGTAATTTAGATTTTC